TATCCTATAAAATATAGGCCGTAGCGGGCGTAGTTCAATGTAGCGAGCGTGGTTCAGTGGTAAAACATCTCCTTGCCAAGGAGAAGATACGGGTTCGATTCCCGTCGTTCGCCACCTTAATTTAGTAAGGTACTATGATAAAAAATTAAGTCTAGTTAACTACTAGACTGCTTCGATTTAATTAATATTAAATTAATTAGTTGTTAGTCTAGTACTGTACCCCTTCCTATCTTATCCTTCCTTTGCACCCGACTAAAAAAAAAAGGATTGGATATAGCCCTCTACCATATCTATACAAATAGATAGTCCATTTATACGGACTGTTAAGTGCGGAGACGGGAATCGAACCCGTGACCTCAAGGTTATGAGCCTCGTGAGCTACCAAACTGCTCTACTCCGCTCTGTAGGGCCGAAAACAAGTGGACGAAAAAGGTTGAATACAAGTCTATACTATGTCTAGACAAACAAATAGAATAGTCTTCTTATACAGAATGGAGCGGGTAGCGGGAATCGAACCCGCATCGTTAGCTTGGAAGGCTAGGGGTTATAGTCGACGTTGGTTGATTATTTTTAACGTCTCTAATTCAAAACCGAACATGAAATTTTGATTTCATTCGGCTCCTTTATGGATATTCTCACCGCTTAACATCTATGTCAGCTTTTCTGTCTGAATGGAACCAAAGCTCTCTGCTTTCTAGATGATCCCTATAGAATAGGAGATAGAAATTATCCTAAATATCTATCTAATCTACTTACTTCGTTCCCTAATTTCATTCAAGAGATCCTGAGGAGAAGAATTGGGTTTCCGCCGAGCTGAAACAATATACTGATGGTTCTAGTAAACCAAAACCCTCGTTTTTTAGCTATTGGGCTTCCATTTCCTTTTTAAACAAAACAAAAGAAGATTTAGTTACGATTGGAAATAAACTTTTTTGTATCTTCATCCATAGATCCTTTACTCATATTTTAAAAATCGGAATACTTAATCCAATGCTAAATTATGCTTCGCGACTCCGTACTCATAATCGAATTTGTATTTTGGATGCAAATTCAATTATTCTTTGGATACTAATCGCGAGAATGTATATTCTTCCTCAATATGCTATTGAGAGGAAAAGGATTAAACCCTTTATAAGAACTAAAGTTTTAATCGGAATATGAATATAAAAAAACTTAAGGATGCCTTAAGTATATCATTTCAAATTCAGTTATTAATAGAACGAATCGCACTTTTACCACTAAACTATACCCGCTACATGTAGATTATGATACCAACGCTACCCTTTGTCAAGGGTAGCCATTTGAGAAGGAGGCTAATTCCACCTTATCGAATCAACCAGAGAAAGTTCATGGGTGTGGGCGGTTGGTACTTCAATCGCGGGCCTTTACTTTAGGATTTAGATAGCCCCTCTCTAGTCTGTAAAATGCATCTTTTCTTACCATGCCAATAGCGTATGAACCAAATGTATGCATTTCGATTAGGATCTATTCTACGGTTATGACTACAAGGATCATTATTTGTGAGGACGCAAATGTGCCAGACTGTTGTAAGGAATAGTTTGATTATTCCTACAATATAAACTAAGAGATATAGGGGGCAGTACAGTCCCCATAAATCCTTTTCTTCCTTTTCTTTTTTGTTCAGAATTGAACAAAGAAATTGGGAAATATGTTTTCTTCCTCCACTTATCATGAAGTCCGAGCCATAGGGAAGGAGTGAGATGACTTTAAAAAATTCATCATGGACTTCCTCATGAAAATTGACATCAGAGTCCTCTGATGAGGACTCCTCAAACTCTTCATAAAGAGGATCCGGAAAGTCTCTGGTTAGCGGATCCTCCCCATTTACTAATTTTCTCTCCTCTTTTCCACTCAATTCTAGTTTATTGGATTCTTGTTTAAAAGAATCAAAGAAGATGAATAGAACTAAGAACATATAAAAAAGAGCATAGAGGCCCATTACCAAACGTTCCTCCTAAGAATCATATTGGGTATCTGTTCCCTTCCTTTTCACCCTAGGATCGAAAATCTAGAATCCTCCTCTCAAGCCGTATGAGGAGAAAACCCTGAACCTGGAGGAGTTAGGTATGTAGGATATGCTTTTTTTTTTTACTTTTTGTTGGGCGGCAGTAGTATAATTTTTATACTCTGCAGTATAAATTCGACTGCCAACTTTTTTTAGAATCAAATTGTTGATAAAACTCCAACATAGTTTGTTCCAAATCCACTAGAATCCTTGTAGAATAGTCAAGTACCCCATTTTCAAGGGGTACCTGTTGAAAATCGTTTCAACAAATCCGTCCAAAACTTTTTAAGAAAAATGAAAAAGTTTTGAACTCGAAAGTTTTTCCAAAAGATGCCCGCTAAAAATTGTTTCAATCTCTCACCAAAACAGATAAGAAGTATATCACTGAAAATTAATACCCAGCCATATGGGATATGGGTATATGAAGAGCGCAAATTCCTTTATACCCCGCCCAATTAGAATTAGAGGAAATAAAACATAAATGGAGAAAGTTCTCATCATCAGATCAGCCAATAAAAGAAAAAAGTCCCTAATTCTGCAGAACATTCTGAGCACGTGAAAAGTGAATAGCCTAAAGATAAAAAAAACAAAGTCTATCATTTTTTTAACAGCAGTTCTTATTGCCCCTTTGGCCGTTTTGGCCCATTGTTGTGTCCGATTCAACAATTGATACATATTTGTTCTCCTCTTAAACAAAAAAAAATGGAACTTCCGGGCTTTGGTTTGGTGAATCGTACGAGATAGTGTTTACATACCTATGAACTTACCCTCTTCAAGTGTATCCAATAGATATAAATATACATATAATATATACATTATGCAGTAGACCCATAATGGGAAATGAAAGTGGCTAATTTTTGAATAAAAAGCCCTTTTAACTCAGTGGTAGAGTAATGCCATGGTAAGGCATAAGTCATCGGTTCAAATCCGATAAAGGGCTTTTCACTTAGTGGTAGAATAATGCCTTGGTAAGACGGAAATCATCGGTTCGAATCCGATAAAGTAATTTTCTATTAAATTCATTCATTTTATTCTTTTTTTTTTATATCTCCATTTTTTCTTGAATTTTATGACTTAGTTTAGTGCGAGATGCCCACATTTTTTGGTCTGAACACTAAACTAAGTACAGAGTTTAAAACAAGAAATGAAATTGGACTCTTTTTCCTGTTAGAGCAATCAAATCAATACCTGTACTGAACTAATCTAGACTCCTTTTTATTAATCTATTCTTATTCTATACCCTTTAATTTAAAGGAATTTACTTAAAAAGTAGGGGATGATCCGTGAATTAACCTAACCATCAACTAAAAAAATGCTATGAAAGCATAACAGAAAAGTAGTAAAGACTCTTAACTTTGATCTAGTTATACTCTTCGAGTATATTGACAATTCAAAAAAACTGCTCATACTATCATTATAGTATAATGACGAGTGGTTGTATATAGTGCTATCGTCTAGTGATGCCCCCATCGTCTAGTGGTTCAGGACATCTCTCTTTCAAGGAGGCAGCGGGGATTCGACTTCCCCTGGGGGTAGGGAGTATTATAAAAAGAGGATAATCATAGATTATCAAAAAGCCTAGAATAAATTCTTCCTGGGTCGATGCCCGAGCGGTTAATGGGGACGGACTGTAAATTCGTTGACGATATGTCTACGCTGGTTCAAATCCAGCTCGGCCCAAAAATCTAGGGCTTCATTAATATGAACTAAATCCATTTTTTTTTTTCTCTTCCATAAAAAATAATGTCTGATCCATAGAAATAAAGGATAAACAGAAATGGGCAAATTTATTTCTAATCCATATCTCTCTGATTCTTTCTCTTACAAAGAAAAGACAAAGAAAAGAGTTTTTCTTATGGAAAGGCGGATTCTCATTTATTTTTAGGGATAAAAAATCGCGGCATACTTGTTATGCCACTCACACTATACCCACATAGGATATGTGGGTATGTAGTATATGATTCGTCTATTTCTTAGAGCACGACAGACGAATCAAATCTTCTTATGGTTCTATTATTTTAAAATAGGCATGCCATACACCCCGCAGGGATTGTAGTTCAATTGGTCAGAGCACCGCCCTGTCAAGGCGGAAGCTGCGGGTTCGAGCCCCGTCAGTCCCGAACTAGGGTTGAATGAATGAACAAATTAATCTTTCCTTTTTTCATGGAAATTTTTGATGAAAAAAGGAGGAAGGCAGGAGGCAAGATCAAATATCCATGGGGCACCCTTACTTCACTTTTTTTATTTCGTATTTCTCAGTAAAAAGAGAGCCGTATAGGAATTTTTTTTCATTACTTATGGTTGCGGTTGATAAGGAAAGGCATACATATCATACGTGGATTAGTATAATTTAGGATATTACTCTATTTTTATGATGATTTATGATGATACCGCCCTCATCTTAACTTCCTATTCGACTCTTATGAAATCGAGTACCGGTATTTTACCGGAATCCATACATAAAATGGATTCGTTTATTGTTGTTTATTGTTAGAGAATGCATTTCATCTAATTAGTTCCTTTTTTGGGGTTAAAACACACCCCTTCCATTTTCTAGTTCCAACTTTGTTTGTGTATGTTCAATGAATAATTGGAAAGAATCCACCTCACTCTCACTTCATCTGCCGAATCCTTTTTTTATGGATCCGCTCTCATCTTTAGACCCCAAAAAGCAGCTATTGATAGTAACCTAATAAAATAAAAACTAAGCAAACGATCTTTTTCCTAAATGAAAATATGCGATCCTTTTTATTTTAAATCCTCTTTTCTCCATCTCATTTCGACTTCTACTGCTTATTTGGATGTCTATGTGACCCATAGAAAGGTGGTCATATAATACATACATACATAATTGTATGTATAACTATAAGAAAAAGGAAGGGAAATTTGATAAGATAAGAAAGATTTTTGGTTATACATATAGAAAAGCAAAAGTGGAAAAGAATGAAAAAGAGAATAGAGGGGGTTTCGAATCCAATCACAAAACCGATGCACTTTTGTCTTAGTATGGATAAGGTATCTTCCTATGTTATATTATTCCACTATCAACCATGAATTGATTTGATAGATCCAATATTCATAATATTGAATTGATTCCGTATTATCAGAATGCGGGTCCTCCCCTTGAATTTACGGGATACCCCTTTTTCCTCTCCATGGGATTACATCCCGAGTTATTGTGAAAAAAAAAAAATAAAGAGGTTATGGAAGTCAATATTCTCGCATTTATTGCTACTGCATTGTTCATTCTAGTTCCTACTGCCTTTTTACTTATTATTTATGTAAAAACAGCCAGCCAAAATGATTAATTGGAATTCCAATTAATCATTGAAGAAATGAAAAAGGGATTAAAGAAAATAAAAATCCAAGTCTTAAATGAAAGGATCTGGTTGGAATCATAAAGTGTGGTAGAAAGAACTACATATAGTTCTTTCTACCACACTTTCGATTCTTTCTATATATATTATCTTGAATCTACATAGAATCGATTAGTAGATTGAAATAGTAGTCTAATTCCACTTCTTTTTTCACTGCATCCACTTAATTTCAATCAAGTCAAAATCAAAAAAATCGAAGACAATTCTTCATTGAAAGAATCCATGGAGGGGGAGAAAAATAATACGAGAATAGACTATATTACGGAGGAGTAAAAGGAAAAAACCTACGAATCTTTCATGCTTAAAAATAGCGCGAGATCCTTCAAAAAAAAAGAACATAAAAGATTTTCTAAGAATAAGAAAATGGAAAATGTGCGATATGTTGTGAATAGCTTCGTGTAAGAAAGTCTAATTTTCTTATGTATAGAACTTTCTTTTTACTCGCCACTTCTAGTAGAATATAAATTCTGAATTACTATAATCGCCCTTTCTATTCTATTATACTGGAATAGAACATAGTTACTGGAATAGAACATAGTTACTGGAATAGAACATAGTAGAATAGAACGACTCTTTTTTACTTTATTAAAAGAGTTTCTTACAAGAGTGAAACAAAACTAAAGAAAGAGAGAAAAAATAAAGTTTGTTAAAATTATTAATTAATACAAAATGATCAATTAAAGAAAAGAGTTGATACTACAATTCGACTACTCAATCAATTGGTAGTATCCCTAGAGTCCACTCCTCCCCCATACTACTAGCGAAAGAGAAAATGTAAAGACCACCATTAAAGCAGCCCAAGCGAGACTTACTATATCCATGTAAATTATGTCTCCTATTTCTATGAAGGAATTCTTCTACTATATGATCAATAATCATAGTGGAATTAAGGGTACAGAGTCAAAAGTCCATTCTATTTCGCCCTAAGACTATGGACGAATCCGTTAAAGGAATTTACTCCTAACAAATTCTTATATGATTTCTGGTAGAATTGGAGAGCTATAAATATGATACGGAGCCCTTTCCCTAAAAAAAGGGGATGTCCTGAATAGAAGACGCGGGAATAGAGAGATTTTTTCTTTCGTTTGTTACCTTTTTTTTAATATAAGCAAAGGACGTAAGAATATACCATAAAATTAGGATAGATAAATATTTATTGGATACCTACCTTACCCATTGACCTAAACCGCCCGCCCCGCTTTCTATCTTTCTATGAAAGAGTAAGGGGGCCTTATCTACAACCCCGAAATGGATTTTTGATCAGCCTATTCAATCTAATTCTCGACAGAATGAGTAACCTTTACTTTTGTGTATGTAGGTAGCATAAGATGTACGAAGTGTATGTAGTAAGATGCGCGATAAAAAAAATGTATTTAGGAAGTTTTTATATTTCTTCGCGAAGTCCCTTCTTCAATCTTAGATTGAAAAAAGACTGCCCTTTAAGGACCTTTGGATACGAGGATTTCTGACATCTTAGTCTCTTTTCAATTCTCGAATCGAATCAATTTAAATTAATAAAAGAATAAGGAAACGCCACCTCATCCCTATTGGTAGCCGTTTGGGCCACTGCCGACAAAACAAACCATAGTTTGAGGATAGAACTATGGTATGGATTCTCAAAATCCAGTACCGCCAGACCTAGTTACTCTCGTGCCCCAACTTATGGGAGGTACGAATTTGTCGAGTTTGATCAGTACTATAATCCTAAGTAATCCTAAGTATTTTATTGATCAGGCGGCACCCAGATTTGAACTGGGGGTAAAGGATTTGCAGTCCCCTGCCTTACCACTTGGCCATGCCGCCAAAAAATCCGATCAAAAATCGAGAAAAGAACAAGTATTCATCCACATTTTTTTCCTAAAACCCTTTTTTTCTTTTATCTTGAATCTAATTCTACTTACTTTTTTCTAATCTTTTTCAAAAAGAAAAAAAGATTTCTTCTTTTTTTGGATCCAGTTTCGCTTATTCTCCTTGATGGATTCCATCTTAAAACACATATTGCTAACACTAGAAAACTCCCCTTTTCTTTCTATTCTATTGAGATGACAAAGGAGAAAAGGTGGATTTCAAGTCGCAGGCTGTAAAATTCAGAACAAATTAGAACCATTAACTATAAATTTACATTTTTTTTGAATTGCAGTAGTGAACGACTCTTAAAAACGACTCTTAAATCGGTATTCTCCCCCCATTATTTTTAATGGCATAAAAAAATAGAATAAATGTTTCCCTAATCTGTATATAGGGAAACTCCAGGTCCGAATAGCATTATTATCTATGGATCCCCCTTATGTACATATCCCTATGGGGAATCGTGCTTTAATTTTTCATTGCATTAAATATCTTGAATAAAAAAAAGAGAAAATTTTCTCTGATATAGATTATGGCCTTCTTTTCTTGGCCCACCTAAGTGCAATTACGATAAAAGAAAGGATATGTAGATAGGTGGATAACTAGATTGGCAAGTACTTAAAAAATAAAGTAAAGTAAGTACTTTATTTATTATTTATTTTAGAATTCTACAACGAAATCCTTTATTTTCCAGCAATTCTACTACTACGAATACGAAACAAAAAAGAACCTTTAAATTCTTTTTGAAAATGAAACTAAGCGTGCTATTCTAAATCGAACTAAAGTCAAACTTTCTAGTGCTTATAAATTATTATGGCTTTATCCCTTTCATAGAAAGGAGATAAAACGAGAAATCTTTGCTATCCAATCTTTTTATTAAAATATCATAAAGTTTAAGTGGCAGAATTTTTTTCTAGGACTGTTTTATCAATTCATTTTTATTCCATTTCTACCCCTGCTAAATTCGAACTTTCGTCGAAATCGTCTCTATTCATATGTATGAAATACATATATGAAATAGAAATGCGTATGTGGAGTTCCCTAGAATTTCATGTGATTCAGTAAACAGAATATAGATTCCATGATTGCTAGATTGATCCGTAGGGATTGATGAAGAGTGAGCTGATAATGGAATTTTTCTTCGATAAATAGGAAACTTAAGATTAAAATGCTCCGGAATAGAAATGAGGGAATGTCCACAATACCCGGATTTAGTCAGATCCAATTCGAGGGATTTTTGGGATTCATTAATCAAGGCTTGGCAGAAGAACTTGAGAAGTTTCCAACAATTAAAGATCCAGATCACGAAATTGCATTTCAATTATTTGCAAAAGGATATCAATTGCTAGAACCCTCGATAAAAGAAAGGGATGCTGTGTATGAATCACTCACCTATTCTTCCGAATTATATGTATCCGCGAGATTAATTTTTGGTTTCGATGTGCAAAAGCAAACCATTTCTATTGGAACCATTCCTATAATGAATTCCTTAGGAACCTTTATAATAAACGGAATATACCGAATTGTGATCAATCAAATATTGCTAAGTCCTGGTATTTACTACCGCTCGGAATTAGACCATAAGGGAATTTCTATATACACCGGGACTATAATATCAGATTGGGGAGGAAGGTCGGAATTAGCAATTGATAAAAAAGAAAGGATATGGGCTCGCGTAAGTAGAAAACAAAAGATATCTATTTTAGTTCTGTCATCAGCTATGGGTTCAAATCTAAGAGAAATTTTAGATAATGTTTCCTATCCCGAAATTTTCTTGTCTTTCCCGAATGCTAAGGAGAAGAAGAGGATTGAGTCAAAAGAAAAAGCGATTTTGGAGTTCTATCAACAATTTGCTTGTGTAGGGGGGGACCTGGTATTTTCGGAGTCCTTATGCGAGGAATTACAAAAGAAATTTTTTCAACAAAAATGTGAATTAGGAAGAGTTGGTCGACGAAATATGAATCGGAGACTGAGTCTTGATATCCCTCAGAACAATACATTCCTGTTACCACGAGATGTGTTGGCCGCTACGGATCATTTGATTGGAATGAAATTTGGAACGGGTATACTTGACGATGACGATATGAATCACTTGAAAAATAAACGTATTCGTTCGGTTGCGGATCTGTTACAAGATCAATTCGGACTGGCTCTTGGCCGTTTACAACATGCGGTTCAAAAAACTATCCGTAGAGTATTCATACGTCAATCGAAACCGACTCCACAAACTTTGGTAACTCCAACTTCAACTTCGATTTTATTAATAACTACTTATGAGACCTTTTTTGGCACATACCCCTTATCTCAAGTTTTTGATCAAACCAATCCATTGACACAAACGGTTCATGGGCGAAAAGTGAGTTGTTTGGGTCCTGGAGGATTGACGGGGAGAACTGCAAGTTTTCGGAGCCGAGATATTCATCCGAGTCACTATGGGCGTATTTGTCCAATTGACACGTCCGAAGGAATCAATGTTGGACTTACCGGATCATTAGCTATTCATGCGAGAATTGATCACTGGTGGGGATCCATAGAGAGTCCGTTTTATGAAATATCTGAGAAAGCAAAAGAAAAAAAAGAGAGACAGGTAGTTTATTTATCACCAAATAGAGATGAATATTATATGATAGCAGCAGGAAATTCTTTGTCCTTGAATCAGGGTATTCAGGAAGAACAGGTTGTTCCAGCTAGATACCGTCAAGAATTCCTGACTATTGCATGGGAACAGATTCATGTTAGAAGTATTTTTCCTTTCCAATATTTTTCTATTGGAGGTTCTCTCATTCCTTTTATTGAGCATAATGATGCGAATCGGGCTTTAATGAGTTCTAATATGCAGCGCCAAGCAGTTCCACTTTCTCGGTCCGAGAAGTGCATTGTTGGAACTGGATTGGAACGCCAAACAGCTCTAGATTCGAGGGTTTCCGTTATAGCCGAACGCGAGGGAAAGATCATTTCTAGTGATAGTCACAAGATCCTTTTATCAAGTAGTGGGAAGACTATAAGTATTCCGTTAGTTGCCCATCGGCGCTCTAACAAAAATACTTGTATGCACCAAAAACCTCGGGTTCCGCGGGGTAAATCCATTAAAAAAGGGCAAATTTTAGCGGAGGGAGCAGCTACAGTTGGGGGGGAACTTGCTTTAGGAAAAAACGTTTTAGTAGCTTATATGCCCTGGGAGGGTTACAATTTTGAAGACGCAGTACTAATTAGCGAACGTTTAGTATATGAGGATATTTATACTTCTTTTCACATCCGAAAATATGAAATTCAGACGGATACGACAAGCCAAGGCTCCGCTGAAAAAATCACTAAAGAAATACCACATCTGGAAGAACATTTACTCCGCAATTTGGACAGAAATGGAATTGTGAGGTTGGGATCCTGGGTAGAAACTGGCGATATTTTAGTAGGTAAATTAACGCCTCTGATAGCGAGCGAATCATCGTATATCGCGGAAGCTGGATTATTACGGGCTATTTTTGGTCTTGAGGTATCCACTTCAAAAGAAACTTCTCTCAAACTACCTATAGGTGGAAGAGGGCGCGTTATCGATGTGAAATGGATCCAGAGGGACCCCCTTGACATAATGGTTCGTGTATATATTTTACAGAAACGTGAAATCAAAGTTGGGGATAAAATAGCCGGAAGACACGGGAATAAAGGGATCATTTCCAAAATTTTGCCTAGGCAAGATATGCCCTATTTGCAAGATGGAACACCTGTTGATATGGTCTTCAATCCCTTAGGAGTACCCTCACGAATGAATGTGGGACAAATATTTGAAAGCTCGCTCGGATTAGCAGGGGATCTGCTAAAGAAACATTATAGAATAGCACCTTTTGATGAGAGATATGAGCAAGAGGCTTCAAGAAAACTTGTGTTTTCGGAATTATATGAAGCCGGTAAACAAACAAAAAATCCATGGGTATTTGAACCCGAGTACCCGGGAAAAAGCAGAATATTTGATGGAAGAACAGGAGATCCCTTCGAACAGCCTGTTCTAATAGGGAAGTCCTATATCTTAAAATTAATTCATCAAGTTGATGAGAAAATTCATGGACGTTCTACTGGGCCCTACTCACTTGTTACCCAACAACCCGTTAGAGGAAGAGCCAAGCAAGGGGGACAACGAGTAGGAGAAATGGAAGTTTGGGCTTTAGAAGGATTTGGTGTTGCTCATATTTTACAAGAGATACTTACTTATAAATCTGATCATCTTATAGCTCGCCAAGAAATACTTAATGCTACGATCTGGGGAAAAAGAGTGCCTAATCACGAGGATCCTCCAGAATCTTTTCGAGTGCTTGTTCGAGAACTACGATCTTTGGCTCTAGAACTGAACCACTTCCTTGTATCTGAGAAGAACTTCCAGGTTAATAGGGAGGATGTTTGATGGGAATAAATATAAATTATTTTCTTATTTCTATTTTATGATTGACCAATATAAACATAAACAACTTCAAATTGGACTCGTTTCCCCTCAACAAATAAAGGCTTGGGCTAAAAAAATCCTACCTAATGGGGAAGTCGTTGGCGAAGTCACAAGGCCCTCCACTTTTCATTATAAAACCGATAAACCTGAAAAAGATGGATTGTTTTGCGAAAGAATCTTTGGACCCATAAAAAGCGGAATTTGTGCTTGTGGAAATTCTCGAGCGAGCGTAGCTGAAAATGAAGACGAAAGATTTTGCCAAAAATGCGGGGTAGAATTTGTTGATTCTCGGATACGAAGATATCAAATGGGATACATCAAATTGGCATGTCCAGTGACTCATGTGTGGTATTTGAAAGGTCTTCCTAGTTATATCGCGAATCTTTTAGATAAACCCCTTAAGAAATTGGAGGGCCTAGTATATGGCGATTTCTCTTTTGCTAGGCCCTGCGCTAAAAAACCTACTTTCTTACGATTACGGGGTTTATTCGAAGATGAAATTTCATCCTGTAACCACAGTATTTCTCCCTTTTTTTCTACCCCAGGCTTTGCCACATTTCGAAATCGGGAAATTGCGACAGGAGCAGGTGCTATTAGAGAACAATTAGCGGATTTGGATTTGCGAATTATTATAGAGAATTCTTTGGTTGAATGGAAAGAATTAGAAGATGAGGGGTATAGTGGAGACGAATGGGAAGATAGAAAAAGACGAATAAGAAAAGTTTTTTTGATTAGACGCATGCAATTGGCGAAACATTTTATTCAAACAAATGTAGAACCAGAATGGATGGTTTTGTGCTTATTACCGGTTCTTCCTCCCGAATTGAGACCCATTGTTTATAGGTCTGGGGATAAAGTAGTGACTTCGGATATTAATGAACTTTATAAGAGAGTTATCCGTCGGAACAACAACCTTGCCTATTTATTAAAAAGAAGTGAATTAGCACCAGCAGATTTAGTAATGTGCCAGGAAAAATTGGTACAAGAAGCCGTGGATACACTTCTTGATAGTGGGTCCCGCGGGCAACCGACGAGGGATGGTCACAATAAAGTATACAAATCACTTTCAGATGTAATTGAGGGTAAAGAGGGGAGGTTTCGTGAGACTCTGCTTGGGAAACGGGTCGATTACTCGGGGCGTTCTGTCATTGTTGTGGGTCCTTCGCTTTCATTACATCAATGTGGATTACCTCTAGAGATAGCAATAAAGCTTTTTCAGCTATTTGTAATTCGCGATTTAATCACGAAACGTGCTACTTCTAATGTCAGGATTGCTAAAAGGAAAATTTGGGAAAAGGAACCCATTGTATGGGAAATACTTCAAGAAGTTATGCGGGGACATCCTGTACTGTTGAACAGAGCACCTACCCTGCATAGATTAGGCATACAAGCCTTCCAACCCACTTTAGTAGAGGGGCGTACTATTTGTTTACATCCATTAGTGTGTAAGGGTTTCAATGCGGACTTTGATGGGGATCAAATGGCTGTTCATCTACCTTTATCCTTGGAAGCTCAGGCAGAAGCCCGTTTACTTATGTTTTCTCATATGAATCTCCTGTCTCCCGCTATTGGAGATCCTATTTGCGTGCCAACCCAAGACATGCTTATCGGACTTTATGTATTAACGATTGGAAACCGTCGAGGTATTTGTGCAAATAGATATAATAGTTGCGTAAACTCTCCAAATAAAAAAGTAAACTACAATAATAACAATTATTATAAGTATACGAAAGATAAAGAACCCCATTTTTCTAGTTCCTATGATGCACTGGGAGCTTATAAACAGAAACGAATCGGTTTAAACAGTCCCTTGTGGCTCCGATGGAAACTAGATCAACGCATCGTTGGGTCAAGAGAAGTTCCGATTGAAGTTCAATATGAATCTTTTGGGACTTATCATGAGATTTATGCCCACTATCTAGTAGTGGGAAATAGAAAAAAAGAAATCCGTTCCATATACATTCGAACCACTCTTGGTCATATTTCTTTTTATAGAGAAATAGAGGAAGCCGTACAAGGATTTAGTCGGGCCTATTCATATACTATCTAAACAAGGAAGTTAGATTCGGCGATGCCCCTTTCGGGGGGCATTCCGATTTTGCTAGTACCATCTTTTTTGCCGCGCAAATCCAGATTGAGATTGAGGAAAGGGAGTAAATTAAGTTTTCGAATCACTGACTCAGGCCCATTGTCGAATCCTACTCAGCCAAAAAAGGGGGTACTTATGTATGGCGGAACGGGCCAACTTGGTCTTTCATAATAAAGAGATAGACGGAACTGCTATGAAACGACTTATTAGCAGATTAATAGATCATTTCGGAATGGGATATACATCCCATATACTGGATCAAATAAAGACTCTGGGCTTCCATCAAGCCACTACTACATCGATTTCTTTAGGAATCGAGGATCTTTTAACAATACCCTCTAAAGGATGGTTAGTCCAAGACGCGGAACAACAAAGTTTTCTTTTGGAGAAACACTATTATTATGGGGCTGTACACGCGGTAGAAAAATTACGCCAATCCGTTGAGATATGGTATGCTACAAGTGAATATTTGAAACAAGAAATGAATTCTAATTTTCGAATAACGGATCCTTCTAATCCAGTCTATCTAATGTCTTTTTCAGGAGCCAGAGGAAATGCATCTCAGGTACACCAATTAGTAGGTATGAGAGGGTTAATGGCGGATCCTCAAGGACAAATGATTGATTTACCTATTCAAAGCAATTTACGTGAGGGACTTTCTTTGACAGAATATATAATTTCCTGCTATGGAGCCCGAAAAGGGGTTGTAGATACTGCTGTACGAACAGCGGATGCTGGCTATCTTACACGTAGACTTGTTGAAGTAGTTCAACATATTATTGTGCGTAGAAGAGATTGTGGTACTATCAGAGGTATTTCTGTGAGTCCTCAAAATGGGATGACGGAAAAACTTTTTGGCCAAACACTAATTGGTCGTGTATTAGCGGACGATATATATATTGGTTCACGATGCATTGCTGCTCGAAATCAAGATATTGGAATTGTATTAGTCAATCGATTCATAACTGCCTTTCGAACACAACCGTTTCGAGCACAACCAATATATATTAGAACCCCCTTTACTTGCCGGAGCACATCTTGGATCTGCCAATTATGTTATGGGCGGAGTCCCACTCATGGGGATCTGGTCGAATTGGGAGAAGCTGTAGGTATTATTGCGGGTCAATCAATTGGGGAGCCAGGGACTCAACTAACATTAAGAACTTTTCATACTGGTGGAGTATTCACAGGGGGTACTGCCGACCTTGTACGATCCCCCTCAAATGGAAAAATCCAATTCAATGAGGATTTGGTTCACCCCACACGTACCCGTCATGGGCAGCCTGCTTTTCTATGCCATATAGACTTGCGTGTAACTATTCAGAGTCAGGATATTCTACATAGTGTTAATATTCCGTTAAAAAGCTTAATTCTAGTGCAAAATGATCAATATGTAGAATCCGAACAAGTAATTGCGGAGATTCGTGCCGGAACATCCACTTTGCATTTTAAAGAAAAGGTACAAAAGCATATTTATTCCGAATCAGCCGGGGAAATGCACTGGAGTACTGATGTTTACCATGCGCCCGAATATCAATATGGTAATCTTCGTCGATTACCAAAAACAAGCCATTTATGGATATTGTCAGTAAGTATGTGTAGATCCAGTATAGCATCTTTTTCACTCCACAAGGATCAAGATCAAATGAATACTTATTATTTTTCTGTTGATGGAAGATATATCTTTGACCTCTCAATGGCTAATGATCAAGTAAGCCATAGACTGTTGGATACTTTTGGTAAAAAAGATAGGGAAATTGTTAATTATTTAACGCCAAATCGAATCGTGTCCAACGGTCATTGGAATTTTGTCTACCCTTCCATTCTTCAAGATAATTCGGATTTGTTGGCGAAAAAGCGAAGAAATGGGTTCGTCATTCCATTACAATATCATCAAGAACAAGAGAAAAAGCTAATATCCTGTTTGGGTATTTCAATTGAAATACCCTTTATGGGTGTTTTACGTAGAAATACTATTTTTGCTTATTTTGACGATCCACGATACAGAAAAGATAAAAGGGGTTCAGGAATTGTTAAATTTAGATATAGGACCCTAGAGGAAGAATATCGGACCCTAGAGGAAGAATATCGGACCCAAGAGGAAGAATATTGGACTCAAGAGGAAGAATATCGGACCCGAGAGGAAGAGTATAGGACTCGAGAGGAAGACTCAGAGGATGAATATGAGAGCCCAGAGAACGAATATAGGACCCGAGAGGGAGAGGGCGAATATGAAATCCTAGAAGACGAATATAGGACTCTAGAGGACGAATATGAAACCCTAGAAGATGAATATGGGATCCTAGACGACGAATATAGCACTCTAGAGAAAGACTCAGAGGAAGAATACGGGAGCCCAGAGAACGAATATAAGACCCGAGAGGACGAATATGGAAGTCTAGAGGAAGACTCAGAAGAAGAATATGGGAGCTCTGAAGATGGCTCAGAGAAGGAATATGGGACTTTAGAAGAAGACTCAGAGGAAGACTCAGAAGACGAATATGGGAGCCCGGAGGAAGATTCTATCTTAAAGAAAGAGGGTTTTATTGAGCATCGAGGAATAAAAGAATTTAGTCTAAAATACCAAAAAGAAGTAGATCCGTTTTTTTTCATTCTTCAAGAACTGCATATCTTGCCGAGATCCTCATCCCTAAAGGTACTTGACAATAGTATTATTGGAGTCGATACACAACTCACAAAAAATACAAGAAGTCGACTAGGTGGATTGGTCCGAGTGAAGAGAAAAAAAAGCCATACGGAACTCAAAATCTTTTCCGGAGATATTCATTTTCCTGAAGAGGCAGATAAGATATTAGGTGGCAGTTTGATACCACCAGAAAGAGAAAAAAAAGATTCTAAGGAATCAAAAAAAAGGAAAAATTGGGTTTATGTTCAACGGAAAAAAATTCTCAAAAGCAAGGAAAAGTATTTTGTTTTGGTTCGACCTGCAGTCGCATATAAAATGGACGAAGGGAGAAATTTAGCAACACTTTTCCCGCGGGATCTCCTGCAAGAAGAGGATAATCTCCAACTTCGACTTGTAAATTTTATTTCTCATGAAAATAGCAAGTTAACTCAAAGAATTTATCACACGAATAGTCAATTCGTTCGAACTTGCTTAGTAGTGAATTGGGAACAAGAAGAAAAAGAGGGGGCTCGTGCTTCTCTTCTTGAGGTAAGAACAAATGATCTGATTCGCGATTTCCTAAGAATTGAGTTAGTCAAGTCTACTATTTCGTCTACACGAAGAAGGTATGATAGGACAAGTGTAGGACTGATTCCCACTAATAGGTTAGATCGCAACAATACCAATTCCTTTTATTCCAAGGCGAAGATTCAATCACTTAGCCAACATCAAGAAGCTATTGGCACCTTGTTGAATCGAAATAAAGAATATGCATCTTTGATGATTTTGTTGGCATCCAACTGTTCTCAAATTGGTTTATTCAAGAATTCGAAATATCCCAATGCGGTAAAAGAATCGAATCCTAGAATTCCTATTCGAGAGATTTTTGGGCTCTTAGGCGCTATTGTACCTAGTATATCGAATTTGTCTTCATCTTACTATTTATTAACGCATAATCAGATCTTGTTAAAAAAATACTTGTTCCTTGACAATTTGAAACAGACCTTCCAAGTACTTCAAGGACTTAAATACTCTTTAATAGACGAAAATAAAAGGATTTCGAATTTCGACAGTAACATCATCTTGGAGCCATTCCATTTGAATTGGCACTCTCTCCATCATGACTCATGGGAAGAGACATCGGCAATAATTCACCTTGGACAATTTATTTGTGAAAATGTATGTCTATTTAAATCGCGCATAAAAAAATCTGGTCAAATTTTCATTGTTAATATGGACTCCTTTGTTCTAAGAGCAGCTAAGCCTTATTTGGCCACTATAGGAGCAACTGTTCATGGTCATTATGGAAAAACCCTTTACAAAGGAGATAGGTTAGTTACGTTTATATATGAAAAATCGAGATCTAGTGATATAACGCAAGGTCTTCCAAAAGTGGAACAAATCTTCGAAGCGCGTTCAATTGATTCACTATCGCCGAATCTCGAAAGGAGAATTGAGGATTGGAATGAACGTATACCAAGAATTCTTGGGGTTCCCTGGGGATTCTTGATTGGAGCTGAGCTAACCATAGCCCAAAGTCGTATCTCTTTGGTTAATAAGATCCAAAAAGTTTATCGATCCCAAGGGGTACAGATCCATAATAGACATATAGAAATTATTATACGCCAAGTAACATCAAAAGTAAGGGTTTCCGAAGATGGAATGTCTAATGTTTTTTTACCTGGGGAATTAATAGGACTATTGCGAGCGGAACGAGCAGGGCGGGCTTTAGATGAATCGATCTATTATCGGGCAATCTTATTGGGAATAACAAGGGCTTCCCTGAATACCCAAAGTTTCATATCTGAAGCAAGTTTTCAAGAAACTGCTCGAGTTTTAGCAAAAGCTGCCCTACGAGGTCGTATTGATTGGTTGAAAGGCCTGAAAGAAAACGTAGTTCTGGGGGGGATTATACCTGTTGGTACCGGATTCCAAAAATTTGTGCATCGTTCCCCACAAGACAAGAACCTTTATTTCGAAATTCAAAAAAAAAATCTGTTCGCGTCGGAAATGAGAGATATTTTGTTTCTCCATACAGAATTAGTTTCTTCTGACTCTGACGTAACAAACAATTTCTATGAAACATCAGAAGCCCCGTTTACCCCTATTTATATGATTTAAGTCATTTATAACCCCCTATTTATATGATTTAAGTCATTTATAACCCCCTATTTATACGATTTAAGTATACATAAAGCAATTTTTTTTTTACTTTAATTTAAACTATACTTTTGACCTTAGAATGCTAACAGGTCTGATTTTGTATTTTAATTAATTAATTAAAATAAATTAATTAAAATACAAATTAATAAGTAAAAGAAGTCAGTTAATTCATTAAGGCTATGTTTATACCATGTATCAAAGGTCAATTATGAGTAGAAGGTCCCATCGGAACAATTATTATTTATTTCAAGCTATTTCGGCTCTTTCTTAATCTTCAAAAAGAAATTTATTCTGTAATGGTAAGATGAAAAAAAGAAAAAATAAAAGGGAAGTGTGGAAAAAATGACAAGAAGATATTGGAACATCAATTTGAAAGAGATGATAGAAGCAGGAGTTCATTTTGGTCATGGTATTAAGAAATGGAATCCTAAAATGGCCCCTTACATCTCGGCAAAGCGTAAAGGTACTCATATTACAAATCTCGCTAGAACAGCTCGTTTTTTATCAGAAGCTTGTGATTTAGTTTTTGATGCAGCAAGTCAGGGAAAAAGCTTCTTAATTGTTGGTACCAAAAAAAGAGCAGCAGATTTAGTAGCATCAGCTGCAATAAGGTCTCGCTGTCATTATGTTAATAAAAAGTGGTTCAGTGGTATGTTAACGAATTGGTCGATTACCAAAACTAGACTTTCTCAATTTAGAGACTTAAGAGCAGAAGAAAAAATGGGAAAATTCCACCATCTCCCAAAAAGAGATGCGGCAATCTTAAAGAGAAAATTATCTACCTTGCAAAGATATCTCGGCGGGATCAAATATATGACGAGGTTGCCTGACATTGTGATCGTCCTTGATCAGCAAAAAGAGTATATAGCTCTTCGGGAATGTGCCATTTTGGGGATTCCTACTATTTCTTTAGTCGATACAAATTGTGACCCAGATCTCGCGAATATATCGATTCCTGCCAACGATGACACTATGACTTCAATTCGATTAATTCTTAACAAATTAGTATTTGCAATTTCTGAGGGCCGTTCTTTCTATATAAGAAATCGTTGATTAAGAAGAATAGCGAATTCTTGAGCAACTGCATAGATTTATAGGATTAGTTACTAGTCTTTTTTGTTTTGCATAGATAAAAGAGGGGGAATATTGATATATATTAAAGGGTATTGATATATATTATGATCTGATGTGATTTCTTGGTATCTTAAATATAAGATTAATACTTCAAGTTGCTGAGTTGAGAAAGAGATGCTTGAATCAAAAGAATTCCTTTTTTGAAGTTCAATTTTTATCAGAGGACAATATGAATATTACACCATGTTCCATTAAAACACTCAAGGGGTTATATGATATATCGGGTGTAGAAGTAGGCCAACACTTCTATTGGCAAATAGGAGGTTTCCAAATTCATGCCCAAGTACTCATCACTTCTTGGGTCGTAATTACTATTTTGCTAGGTTCAGTTATCATAGCTGTTCGGAATCCACAAACCATCCCGACCGACGGTCAGAATTTCTTCGAATATGTACTTGAGTTTATTCGAGACTTGAGCAAAACTCAGATTGGAGAAGAATATGGTCCCTGGGTTCCCTTTATTGGAACTATGTTCCTTTTTATTTTTGTTTCGAATTGGTCAGGTGCTCTTTTACCTTGGAAAATTATAGAGTTACCCCATGGGGAATTAGCAGCGCCCACGAATGATATAAATACTACTGTTGCTTTAGCTTTACTAACATCGGCAGCATATTTTTATGCGGGTCTTAGCAAAAAAGGATTGAGTTATTTTGAGAAGTATATTAAACCAACCCCAATCCTTTTACCAATTAACATCCTAGAAGATTTCACAAAACCATTATCACTTAGTTTTCGACTTTTCGGAAATATATTGGCGGATGAATTAGTCGTTGTTGTTCTTGTTTCTTTAGTCCCCTTAGTAGTCCCTATACCGGTCATGTTTCTTGGATTATTTACAAGCGGTATTCAAGCTCTTATTTTTGCAACGTTAGCCGCAGCCTATATAGGTGAATCCATGGAAGGTCATCATTGAATTGACTAGTTTTCGCAATAGTCTTTTTTTTTTAGCTTAGCCCAATTCATGCATGATTCCGGATAATCCTATTAGTTGGAAAACTAAATAGTTCGCAATGCGTATGAATATACAACCTAGAGTTGTAGGGGAGAGAATAGACTATATTACGGAAGAGTTAAAGTATATATGCATTCCGAAAGGCGGAGTCAGGTTAGATCTATATCCTTAATGCCTATAAGACAGTCATCTTTTGTGCGGCTTTCTAAGGAATGATTTTAGAATCGGATTCAATAGAAAATGAGAAAATACGCAAACAAAATAGAAGAAACAAATGTATATGGGATTTTTTTTATTCCTAAGTTGGATTCGTTATCTAATCCGATATATAGAACTCCCTTCTATTTCTATATAGAACTGGATTCCATATCTAGTTCTATGCAGCATATTGTTATCAATTGTATGATCCCTATTGGATTTGGACTAGTTCGATTTTAATAGGGGTTCTTTCTGTATTTCGTCTTTTATTATGTTGGATCAAGGGGAAAAAACGGGAACTCAAGGATATAGAAGAGTCAAAAAAAAGGATGGAATGAAAGGGTGATTGGTTGAAAAGAAAGGGAAATAGAATAATGAGAATCATATGGATTTACACAAACCTCTAATGATTAGAAACTAAAAACGAGATCTCGAAGTAATTCGAACGATTTCGATTATCATTTATTTGTACTTATTAGTTACTTCTAACCCAATAGAGCTTAGAAGTTGGAAATAATAATTTCTTGGTTGATTGTATCCTTAACCATTTCTTTTTTTTGACACGAGGAACTCACCATGAATCCACTAATTGCTGCTGCTTCCGTTATTGCTGCTGGATTGGCCGTAGGGCTTGCTTCTATTGGGCCTGGGGTTGGTCAAGGCACTGCTGCAGGACAAGCTGTAGAAGGTATTGCGAGACAGCCAGAAGCAGAAGGTAAAATACGAGGTACTTTATTGCTTAGTCTAGCTTTTATGGAAGCTTTAACAATTTATGGACTGGTTGTGGCACTAGCGCTTTTATTTGCGAACCCTTTTGTTTAATCCTAAAAAAGAAAATGAGTCCTTTAGATTAGATACTTTTTTCTTTTTTTATTTGTATTTGCTTCTGTAATTCCAAGTATATCAATACTTTACTTTACTCCTATTTATTCCATTATATTATTCCGGGAATTTTGTATTTCTCGGGGCAGACAATATCCCAGGAACCACAGGAAGGGCTGATTTGAGCATGATCAATTTAGAGGATATACCCGCTCTCTTCCTTCCCGTCCTTAGTTTAGGACAGTGGAAAGTCTTTTTCTTTTTTTTTTTAGGAATTTGGGGAACATTTCAACAAAGGGGATCTTTCACAGGTCAAACGAGACCTAATCTAAAAGAAATTATTAGATTGAATCTATTCGCATTAAAAAACCGATCAAAAAAGGGCGAGCGAAGTAAGTGATCGAAAAACTTTCTTCTTTGTTCGTCCTATCTATAAGAGGAGAGCATATGAAAAATGTAACCCAATCTTTCGTTTTTTTAGCTCACTGGCCATTCGCTGGGAGTTTCGGGCTTAATACCGATATTTTAGCAACAAATCTAATAAATCTAACTGTAGTGGTTGGTGTATTGATTTTTTTTGGAAAGGGAGTGTGTGCGAGTTGTCTATTTCAAGAATAGATTGGATCTATCCGGCTGCACTTTAGAATATTTTTTCTTATTTATTTTAGTAAAAAAAAGAAGAAAAGGTGCACGATCTCGACGAATTACTTCTGAATAACTTCAGAAATCATATGGAAGAACCATAGCATTTCGCGACTTATTGGTAAATTGACTTTGATTCTCTATAGACCAATAATGTGAGACCATTAACACGGTTAAAGCTAAACTGC